AAAAGGTTCCTCGATGGTCATATAAATTGACCAATGTTCTGGAAGAACAGGAGGAAGAAAATGAGGAAAAATCGACGGAAGATCATGAAATTCGTTCAAGAAAAGCCAAACGTGTCGTAATTTATACTGATAATGAGAATAATACCAATTCTATTACTAATACGAATAATACTAGTAATAGTGATCAAGCAGAAGAGGTGGCTTTGATACGCTACTCGCAACAATCAGATTTTCGTAGGGATATAATAAAAGGATCCATGCGTACTCAAAGACGTAAAACAGTTACTTGGGAAATGTTTCAAGCAAATGTGCATTCCCCACTTTTTTTGGATCGAATAGACAAAACATTTTTTTTTTCTTCTTTTGATATCTCTGAAATGATGAATCTCATTTTTAGGAATTCGGTTGAGAGAGAACCGGAATTGAAAATTTCCAATTTTGAGGAGGAAGAGACAAAAGAAAATAAAAAAAAAAACGAGGAGAAAAAAGAGGAAAATGAACGTATAGCAATATCAGAAACTTGGGATAACATTATATTTGCTCAAGCAATAAGAGGTTCGATGTTAGTAACCCAATCCTTTCTTAGAAAATACATTGTATTGCCTTCATTGATAATAGCTAAAAATATTGGCCGTATGTTATTATTCCAATTCCCCGAGTGGTATGAGGATTTGAAGGAATGGAATAGGGAAATGCATGTTAAATGCACCTATAATGGTGTTCAATTATCGGAAACAGAATTTCCCAAAGATTGGTTAACAGACGGTATTCAGATAAAGATTCTATTTCCTTTCTTTCTTAAACCTTGGCGAAGATCTAAAATACGATCTCATCATAGAGATCCAATGAAAAAAAAAGGAAAAAAAGCAAATTTTTGTTTTTTAACAATTTGGGGAATGGAAGCAGAAGTTCCTTTTGGTTCTCCCCGAAAACGACCTTCTTTTTTTGAACCCATTTATAAAGAACTAAAAAAAAGAATTAGAAAAATAATTGGAAAAGTAAAAAAAAAAAAATTTTTCGTTCTAAAAGTTTTTAAAGAAAAAAAAAGATGGGTTATCAAAATAGTTCTAGTTATAAAACAAAAAATGAAGGAACTTGAAAAAATAAACCCCATTTTCTTATTTGAATTGAGGAAGGTAAAAATATATAAACCGGATGAAAATGTAAGAGATTCTAAAATGAATAATAAGATTATTCACGAATCACCCATTCGAATTCGATCCATGAATTGGGCAAATTACTCACTCATAGAAAAAAAAATAAAGGATCTTGCTGATAGGACAGTCATAATCAGGAATCAAATAGAACTAGAACGGATCACAAAAGACAAGAAAAAAATAGTTCTAACTTGTGATGATAAAAAATCGGAATCAAAGAAACATATTTTGCAGATATTTAAAAGAAAAAAGATCCGATTTATACGTAAATTAAATTTTTTTATGAAATCATTCATTGAAAAAATAGACATAGATATCTTTCTACGTATGATTACTATTTTTAGGATCAATGCACAATTTTTCTTTGAATCAACAAAAAAAATTATCGCAAAATCGATTTACAACGATGAAACAAATCGAGAAGGGATTGATGAAACAGATCAAAATACAATGAACTTTATTTCGACTATAAAAAAATCGTTTTATAATACTAATATCAGTAATAATAATTCAAATATTTATTATTATAATAATGATTCATCCTCCTTGTCCCAAGCATATGTATTTTACAAATTATCACAAACCCAATTACTTAACAAGTATCACTCGAGATCTGTACTTCAATATCCCAGGACCCATTCTTTTATTAAGGATAAAATCAAGGATTATTGTATGACACGAGGAATATTTGATTCCAAATCAAAGCAAAAGAAAATTTATAAGTCTGGAAAAAATGAATGGAAAAACTGGTTAAAGGGCCATTATCAATACAATTTATCTCAGACAAAATGGTCTCGATTAGTACCTCAAAAATGGCGAAATAGAATCAACCAACGTTCTACGATTCAAAATAAAAACTCAATTAAATTTTATTCACATAAAAAAGAAAAAGACCAATTAATTCATTACATGAAACAAAATTACTATGCGGTGACAGTGGATTCATTGACGAGTCAAAAAGAAAAATTTAAAAAACACTACAGATATTATCTTTTATCACATAAATATATGAATTATGGAAATAGGAAGGACTCATACTCATATATTTATGAATCAACATTACAAGTAAAAGGAGACCAAGAAATTCCATACAATTTCAATACACTGAAACCCGAATCATTTTATGTATTGGTAAGTATAGCTATTAGTAATTATCTAGAAAAGGAATATATTATTGCTACACATAAAAATCTGGATAGAAAATATTTTGATTGTAGAATTCTCCATATTTGTCTTAGAAAAAATATCGACATTGAGACCTGGACCAATACGCATATCAGCACCAAAATTGAGAAAAATACTAAGACTGAAAACAAAATTATTAAAAAATTGAAAAAAAAATATATTTTTTCTCTTACAATTCATCAAGGAATTAAACCACCCAACCAAAAAAAACACTTTTTTGATTGGATGGGAATGAATCAAGAAAAGGTTTATCGTACCATATCAAATCTAGAACCCCGGTTCTTCCCAGAATTTGTGCCACTTTTTGATGCATATAAGATTAAACCGTGGATCATACCAATCAAATTACTTCTTTTTAATTTTTATTTCTATGAAAATATTAGTCAAAAAAAAAGCATCAACATAAATAAAAAAAAAAAAAAAAATCTTCAGATATCATCTAATCAAAAAGAATATCTTAAATTAGAAAATTCCAACCAAGAAAAAAACGAAGAACAGGGACAAGAAAATCTTGAATCAGATCTACGAAAAAAAAAAAAAAATGTTGAAGACAATTACGCGGGATCAGACATTAAAAAAGGTAAAAAGAAAAAACAATCCAAGAAAAAGAAGGAAGCAGAACTAGATTTCTTCCTGAAAAAATATTTCCTTTTTCAATTAAGATGGGATGACTCCTTGAATCAAAGAATGATCAATAATATCAAGGTATATTGTCTCCTACTTAGACTGATAAATCCAAGGAAAATTGCTATATCCTCGATTCAAAGAGGAGAAATACATCTGGATGTAATGCTAATTCAGAAAGATCTAGCTCTTACAGAATTGATAAAAAAGGGAGTATTGATTATCGAACCGATTCGTTTATCTATAAAAAGGGATGGAAAATTTATTATATATCAAACCCTAGGTATTTCATTGATCGATAAAATTAAGCACCAAACTAACAGAAAATGCATAAAAAAAAGATATATTGATAAGAATAATTTTGATAAATCCGTTGCAAGACACGGCAATATGCTTGTGGATGGAGACAAAAGTAATTATGATTTCTTTGTTCCTGAAAATATTCTATCTCCTAGACGTCGTAGAGAATTTAGAGTTCTAATTTGTTTTAATTCTCGTAATTGGAATTTTGTGGATAGAAATCTAGTATTTTGCAATGAAAACAACATAAGAAACTCTGGAAAATTTTTGAATGAGGACAAGCATTTTAATACTAATACAGATACAAATAAATTCATTAAATGCAAATTGTTTCTTTGGCCCAATTACCGATTAGAAGATTTAGCTTGTATGAATCGCTATTGGTTTAATACCAATAATGGCAATCGTTTCAGTATGTCAAGGATATATATGTATCCACGATTCATAATTTGTTAATAGTATATTTCCTATATATCTGTGATATTTTTCGGTAGATGAAAGCCGAAAGATATACATATACGCTGTATTACATTCTGGTACATGACACAGATCTAATGGCGTATCAACTCAATTGGATCTAGGACGAAATCGGCAGAATCTTTTTAGGTACAAAGAAATCATTCTCTTCCATGAATGTAGAAATTTATTTTTTCTTTCTTTTCTATCCAAATCAAATTGAAAATTTGATTTGGATAGAAAAGAAAGAAAATTAGGAAAAAATCCAAATTTTTGTGTGTACTAGATTAAAATAACTGGCATAAAGATTATTATTTTTATTTTTCCTGATCGATTCGGTAAAGTAAAATAAATCCATGGGAAAGAAAAAAGATAGAAAAATTTTTTTATGATCAAAAATTCATTCATCTCAGTTATTTCACAAGAAGAAAAAGAAGAAAACAAGGGTTCTGTTGAATTTCAAGTATTAAGTTTTACCAGTAAGATACGTAGACTTACTTCACATTTGGAATTGCACAAAAGAGATTTTTTATCCCAAAGAGGTCTACGAATAATTCTGGGAAAACGTCAACGGCTCCTGGCTTATTTGTCAAAGAAAAATAGAGTCCGTTATAAGAAATTAATGGATCAGTTGGATATTCGGGAGCCAAAAACTCGTTAATTTAATCGTTTGAATTTTTTTTTAATAGTTATTTTATTAGATTTTTAATTTTGATGAACCTCGTTTTGAGGAATTCGTGGAATAATGAATTAAGGAAGAAAAAATATGACTATACCGACTACAAGAAAAGATCTCATGATAGTCAATATGGGTCCTCAACACCCATCAATGCATGGTGTTCTTCGACTGATCGTTACTCTCGATGGTGAAGATGTTATTGATTGTGAACCCATATTGGGATATTTACACAGAGGGATGGAAAAAATAGCAGAAAACCGAACAATTATACAATATCTTCCTTATGTAACACGTTGGGATTATTTAGCTACTATGTTCACGGAGGCAATAACGGTAAATGCACCAGAACAATTGGAAAATGTTCAAGTACCTCAGAGAGCCAGTTATATCAGAGTAATTATGCTGGAGCTGAGCCGTATAGCTTCTCATTTGTTATGGCTTGGACCTTTTATGGCAGATATCGGTGCACAGACTCCCTTTTTCTATATTTTCAGAGAGAGAGAATTGTTATATGATTTATTCGAAGCCGCCACAGGTATGCGAATGATGCATAATTATTTCCGCATCGGAGGAGTAGCTGCCGATCTACCTCATGGCTGGATAGATAAATGTTTGGATTTCTGCGATTATTCTTTAACAGGAGTTGTTGAATATCAAAAACTTATTACACGGAATCCCATTTTTTTAGAACGAGTTGAAAGAGTGGGCATTATTGGTGGAGAGGAAGCAATAAATTGGGGTTTATCAGGACCAATGTTACGGGCTTCTGGAATCCAATGGGATCTTCGTAAGGTTGATCATTATGAGTGTTACAATGAATTCGATTGGGAAGTCCAATGGCAAAAAGAAGGAGATTCATTAGCTCGTTATTTAGTACGAATAGGTGAAATGGGGGAATCTATAAAAATTATTCAACAGGCTCTAGAAGGAATTCCCGGAGGGCCCTATGAGAATTTAGAAGTCCGACGCTTTGATAGAGCAAAAAATTCCGAATGGAATGATTTTGAATATAGATTTATTAGTAAAAAACCTTCACCCAATTTTGAATTGTCGAAACAAGAACTTTATGTCAGAGTAGAAGCCCCAAAAGGAGAATTAGGAATTTATTTGATAGGGGATAATAGCATTTTCCCCTGGAGATGGAAAATTCGTCCACCGGGTTTCATCAATTTGCAAATTCTTCCTCAGCTAGTTAAAAGAATGAAATTGGCTGATATCATGACGATACTAGGTAGTATAGATATCATTATGGGAGAAGTTGATCGTTGAAATGATAATTGATACGACAGAAGTACAAGCTATCAATTCTTTTTCTACATTGGAATCCATAAAAGAAATCTATGGACTCATATGGATGTTTGTATCCATTTTTACCCTTATATTTGGAATCATAATAGGGGTACTCGTAATTGTGTGGTTAGAAAGAGAAATATCTGCAACGATACAACAACGTATTGGGCCTGAATATGCTGGTCCGTTGGGAATTCTTCAAGCTCTAGCAGATGGGACTAAATTACTTTTTAAGGAGGACCTACTCCCATCTAGAGGGGATATTCGTTTATTTAGTGTCGGACCGTCTATAGCGGTCATATCAATTCTACTAAGTTATTTAGTAATTCCTTTTGGGTACCGCCTTGTTTTAGGTGATCTCAGTATAGGTGTTTTTTTATGGATCACCATTTCAAGTATTGCCCCTATTGGGCTTCTTATGTCAGGATATGGATCGAATAATAAATATTCTTTTTCAGGTGGTCTACGAGCTGCTGCTCAATCTATTAGTTATGAAATACCATTAACTCTATGTGTGTTATCAATATCTCTACGTGTGATTCGTTGGAACATGAACTTTTACCTCTTTCCTAGAAATAAATAGAGAAAAGAGGTTGAATGTATTGAATAGATATTTTTTTTTTATTCATCGATGAGTTAAACCAGATAGTTATATGAGTGAAACAAAACAGCTTATAAATTTGCAGTAAGAAGAGAAAATCTCATTCCCTATGTACAAGAATGAAGTTAAAGTAAACATAAGCAGCGTAAACTGTTTACCCCAAGATTGAGATTCTTTGATTAGTCATCATATCTTGAAGCGGGTGCAAAAGATCAACTGTATGGAGTTTCCACTACAGCCTTGTATGTATTAACATACTGGGGATCAATCAAAAATCGGTGGACAGTTAGGAACACCAAGGTACACAAAGGATTAGTAATGGGGATAATGTAAGGTATCAAAAAAAGAGATATTTCTGCATAAAACGAATCATAATAAGGGCTTTAAGTTGGTAGAAATGATCAAGAAGTACCTCCCTACGATTCCGATCTCGAGTATGCTCCTATTCACTGATTAAAGAAATGACTATCAAGAACGAATTAATCCTTTATTTTTTTTTTCTAAATTAAATACCTTCTTCTGAGACAGAAGAACAGGAACAAAAGAAATGGAATGCAATAATCGAATGAATGAATAAAAATTTTTATAAAATAAAAAAAAAAGATCTTTATTTATTCTTTCTTTCCTATATCCGTATTCATACATACGGAATTCTTATCATGATTCATGAACTAATGCCTATATATATATTTATAACGAATATTTTATTGAAAGATTAAGTTATTACCGAACAAAGAAAAATTATCATTATAAGGATGAGATCAATTCGAAAGCACTTTTTTTCTTATTCTAGCGGACAGAATTCCATTGGTCTAATTTGGGACTCTCCGATGTATCTTTATTCGATCTATCCTCCAAAGAGGACGAAAATATTGAACCAGTCCTTACATTTATTTGTGGCCATAGAGGAGCCGTATGAAGCTGAAGTTTCATGTACGGTTTTGTAATAGCGATGGGAACAGTGATGTTATTATCGACTACGATTATCTAATAGTTCAAGTACAGTTGATATAGTTGAAGCACAGTCAAAATATGGTTTTTGGGGGTGGAATCTGTGGCGTCAACCTATAGGGTTTATTGTTTTTCTAATTTCTTCTCTAGCCGAATGTGAGAGATTGCCATTTGATTTACCGGAAGCAGAGGAGGAATTGGTAGCAGGTTATCAAACCGAATATTCAGGTATCAAATTTGGTTTATTTTATATTGCTTCTTATCTAAATCTATTACTTTCTTCATTATTTGTAACAGTTCTTTACTTAGGTGGGTGGAATTTTTCTATTCCGTACATATTATCTATTCCTGAACTTTTCGGAATAAATAAAATGGCCGGAGTTTTTGGAATGACAATTGGTATCTTTATTACATTAGCTAAAGCTTATTTGTTTCTGTTCATTCCTATCACAACAAGATGGACTTTGCCTAGGATAAGAATGGACCAACTATTAAATCTTGGGTGGAAATTTCTTTTACCTATTTCTTTAGGTAATCTATTATTGACAACTTCTTCCCAACTTGTTTCACTATAAATAAGAAAATACGATAACGATATTCCAGATTCATAACCTCTTTCAAACAAGAGAAAGAAACATCAATTTATTCCTGGATATTTACAATATGTTCTCTATGGTGACTGGGTTCATGAATTATAGTCAACAAACAATACGAGCTGCAAGGTATATTGGTCAAAGTTTCGTAATTACCTTATCCCACACAAATCGTTTACCTATAACTATTCAATATCCTTATGAAAAATCGATCACATCAGAGCGTTTCCGTGGTCGAATCCACTTTGAATTTGATAAATGTATTGCTTGTGAAGTATGTGTTCGTGTATGCCCGATAGATCTACCCGTTGTTGATTGGAGATTTGAAAGAGATATTAAAAAAAAACAATTGCTTAATTATAGTATTGATTTTGGGGTCTGTATATTTTGTGGTAATTGTGTCGAGTATTGTCCAACAAACTGTTTATCAATGACTGAAGAATATGAACTTTCTACTTATGATCGTCACGAATTGAATTATAATCAAATTGCTTTGGGTCGGTTACCAATGTCGATAATTGGAGATTACACAATTCAAACAGTTATGAATTCGACTCAAATCAAAATAGACAAAGAAAAACCCTTTGATTCAAGAACGATTACCAATTACTAAGATTTTGTTTTGATATAAAAGACCCAAGCCTTTTTTATTTTGTTTGGTCAGTAACTACAAATAATAACTAATAATTATTGATTGTTGAGAATTATTCTTTGATTTAAACTGAGAATATATTTTTCGTGATGATTTCGAAATATACAATCCCCATTACTCTTTTCTCGATAATTTTATCTATATCTACATTAATCCATATAAAAAAGTTTTAATTCAATTAGGAATGTATCATATACAATAAAAAAAAAGGGGGTTACCCCTTTTCCTTTCCTGGACCATTCAGTAAGGTCATGAAATATTTCGACTTATTTATTAATTTATCATTTTAATAATGGATTTACCTGGACCAATACATGATATTCTTGTAGTATTTTTTGGATCAGTTCTTGTATTAGGAGGTCTGGGAGTAGTATTACTTACCAATCCCATTTTTTCTGCCTTTTCATTGGGATTGGTTCTTGTTTGTATATCCTTATTCTATATTCTATCGAATTCCTATTTTGTAGCTGCCGCACAGCTCCTTATTTATGTTGGAGCCATAAATGTCTTAATCATATTTGCTGTAATGTTCATGAATGGTTCAGAATATTCCAATGATTCCTATTTTTGGACCATTGGAGATGGGGTCACTTCACTGGTTTGTACAAGTATTCTTTTTTCACTAATTACTATTATCCCAGATACGTCATGGTACGGAATTTTTTGGACTACAAGATCAAGCCAGATTATAGAACAGGACCTGATAAGTAACATTCAACAAATTGGGATTCATTTATCAACAGATTTTTATCTTCCGTTTGAACTCATTTCCATAATTCTTTTAGTTTCCTTGATAGGTGCAATTACTATGGCTCGTCAATAATAAATACTTAGAATTAAATTCTAAGATTTATAAATTATAAGATTTATAAATTCTAAATAAATAAAATAAATGGAAGGGTTTAAGGTTTTTATAAGGTTTTTAATTAAACCTATCTATTGCAAATACCTTCTTTTATTCTGTAATCGTTCTATTCTAATCAATCGAATCGGTTGAATTGTTGTTCATATTGAAATGAATCGAGATTGATAAGGAGTTAGTCAATGATGTTCGAGCATGTACTTTTTTTGAGTGTCTATTTATTCTCTATCGGTATCTATGGATTGATCACAAGTCGAAAGATGGTTAGGGCACTTATGTGTCTTGAGCTTATACTCAATTCGGTTAATATCAATCTCGTAACATTTTCTGATATATTTGATAGTCGCCAATTAAAAGGCGACATTTTCTCAATCTTTGTTATAGCTGTTGCGGCTGCTGAAGCAGCTATTGGGCTAGCTATTGTTTCATCAATTCATCGTAACAGAAAATCAACTCGTATCAATCAATCGAATTTGTTGAATAATTAGTTATGATCATAAGATACATAATATCACATAGAATATTAATCTATTAGATAATTAGATATTCTATTATATTATATATTAAATATTTAATAATATAATATTAAAATATTTAATAATATAATATTAAAAAAAATATTAAATACATAAATTTAATATATAAAATAT